AACACGTGTGGAGATATCTATAATATCTGTCTTTCTTCTCTTTTATTGTTTTATTGTCGTTTTATGTTCTATTCGGGGCAACACAGGTTGTGCTCTCCGAAAACATAATTTCAATTTTCTATTCAATTCAAAATTCAAATTGAAGTATGATACTTTTCTGATATCTGATAATTCTATATCGGGAACATATATAAATAATATATATCCGTCTAACAATTTATCTTGGGGGGTTTACATATACTGATAATTGTTGTTATAATTATTATTAATAATTAAAATTGAGAAGGATTTTTTGATTGCAAAAATCCATACTGAACTGATTGGTTATATATCATATATCAAGTTGTATTTTCTTATGTCATTAGGAAACCAAAATTGGGAGATTCAAATCCAAGAATCATTCATGCATTCTAAGGCAATAGTTACTGGGTCCTATTTTCTGAAAGTTGAATTTTGTATTTTGCGAATGAAAATCCACATTTGATTTTTCAATAGAAAGGTAAGAGAAAGTTTTGAACATTATGAATTTGGAGATAGACTCAATCGAAATTGAAAGGATGAATCAAACCCAATCAAAAGGGAAGAAGGATTAGGATTTCTTTGACTTTTAGGAAAAATTAAGGAAAACAGAACTCAAGGTGCAAGTACAATAAAAAAGCAGTTCAGTAATCCGGGAAAGTTTTCATCTATTTTGTATTTGTAGCATTTTGGCGACATGGCCGAGTGGTAAGGCAGAGGACTGCAAATCCTTTTTTCCCCAGTTCAAATCCGGGTGTCGCCTGATCAACAAAAAACTGGAAATCTCTTTTTTTCTTCTGTTGATATAACCCGCCGAATGATTCGCCAGCAGAAGCAGAGAAAGCAGACTGTTGATACTTGTTTTGGTCTGGGTGTTTTTAGAAAAAATTGTAAATATCCTTGCATTGCATATTTAGGCTTAGCTTTCAAGTAAATATTCGAATGCTCGAGGGGCTATCAAGACTTCGCAATTACCTTCTACTACAAATCAAAATTTTCTATTATTAATCCATTGTATAATGACTGGACCTTGGAGAGCCCGATAGGAAATCGAAATAGTTGTGGAAGGGGGCGGAAGATACTTTATTATATACGAGGAACTCACGAAAATATCTCAGTGCTCAAGCATCCAATCAATTCAAATGAGGGTCAACAAAAAAAGAATAGGACCTATTATTCCTACATGTTCCATTAGTAACATTCCCTTGAGATGTTACTGCGGATTTTGCTTGGGTTTAATCTTTCCCGATTATAAATCATATAGAAATTTCTTATAAAATGAGCGAATTTATTGGATTGGTTTATTAATAGTCTTCGTTCTTTTTGACTCTGCGCCATTGATTCTACTATTATTAGTGAGGAATAATGGAACAATTCCTTTATATTTATAGAGATAGGGGACATAATTCATATGGATATAGTAAGTCTTGCTTGGGCTGCTTTAATGGTAGTCTTTACTTTTTCCCTTTCACTCGTAGTGTGGGGAAGGAGTGGACTCTAGGGGTTCTGCTAATTGAGTTAAGGAAGCAAACTGTATCACTATCAATTGCTTTCTAGATGGTTCTGCAACACGTTTGGAACAAAATAAAAATATCTTCATTTTGAAATTCCATTGGACTCGACTGGAGTAATGTATTATAGGAATCAGCCTCTTTCAATCAAAGAGCTATTTCAACGATTCCCATGTTTGTAGTTCGAAAGGAAAAGGATCCCAGGAAATTTATTCGAACCTAATTCTTACTAAATTTTCTATTCCAATCAATGGCCTCTTCCTAGGTGATACTGAGGAGGGCCGGACCCTTTTTTTATTTGGTTCTCTCTTTACTGTTCAAAGAAAAAGTGGTTTTGTTAAGTGTATACGCACTTTGTATGAGAAAGAAAGGATATAAACATAGTGGTTGTCTAACGAGATACTATTTAGAATAAGATCGTCAGGTGAGTCACATATTGCGCATTTACCTTTCGAATTTTGGAAATTGGATTTAGACTTTATCGACTTATTTCATATCATGGTTCAGGCCTTAAAAATCAGTGAGGTTTACTCTTCCTTTTCGATGCCCGTGGAACTACTGTCAATGGTTTACTTCTTGGGAATGTTAAAAAAAAAAAGATTACTACGTGATTTTTTGAATATGCCTATATCTATCGCTTTTGCTTCATTGATTTGATTCTCTCAATAGATACTGAGATTCATATTGGAAATCAAAAATATAGTAATTCAAACTATAAGACATAGGAGTAATTCAGATTGATCAGAACAAATAGATATAGCAAATAAATGGAATTGGATGCTATGTCAATCCCATATATGGAATTGATATTCACATATATCAAGATAATATTGTAGATTGATATATAGATCCATATCAAATGCAGCCTCTATCTTTATTTTATTCCAGGGGGCAGCTTTATAACAAGAATCTAACTAATAAATAGTATGGTAGAAAGAAATAGATGAATCTTTCTACCATACTATCTATCTATTAGAATACTGCCGATTCTAGTCCACTCATTTCATTTAAGACATGAAATTGGAATCTTTTTCATTTTATTTCGTCAATTTTGGCTAAGAACTCAGAAGTCAAGTTTCATTCAAATTAGTTAATAATTAATCGTTTTGACTGACTGTTTTTACATAAATGATAAGTAGAAAAGCGGTAGGAACTAGAATAAATAGTGCAGTAGCAATAAATGCAAGAATATTTACTTCCATAATCTCATCGGTTTTTTACTTCGCAATAACTCGGGATTTAATCCCATAGAGATGATAAATCTTTGGCCTGTAAATTCAATGAATGAATATTACCTCTCGATGATCTTGAATCAGATCAATATCATGAATAACAATATCTGAACTATCAAATAAATTCGTCGTCGAGAATTGAATAGTATAACATAGGAAGTTCTTTTATCCATACCGCCCCAAACTCGGATTGCTGACCTAACCCAAAATTCCTTTATTTATTTATCATTTTTTATTATCTGTTCTTTTTTTCTCTCTAATCTATCTAGTTCCTTCTTGTACAATCATCTGATGAAGTCTCATCAAATAGCTCTTCCACTTCCAGTGGTCACATAGTTACAAACCCAAACAAACAATAAAAGCTAAATGGAAAAAGAAAGGAGTTTAGAACGAAACTATTTTTGACTTGGAAGACAAAGAAGTGTGATAAAGATGAGACCGTATAAAATGAATATTCATCAAATTGACTATTTTCCGATTTGTTCGTTCGTCGATGGGGCCTTAAAACAAAATGAAAAATAGGAAAAATGATTCATTCGCCTTTCTAAGAGGAGTAGGATCTTTGGTTGATCTGTCCTTCCCCCTCCTTTCTTCGTCGATTATTAGCCCCGGGACACCTATACCAAAAGCTCAGTGTGCAATTTGCATGAACTCTATTTTGCAACTTCAAACTAGTAAGTCAGGTTACATAAATCCGTAGCCAGAAAAAGAAATTGTTTTTTTTTTTTTGTTTTTTCTGGAAAGTATTTTCTTATATTCAATTTTGTATTGGACAACAAAGGAATTCCTTTTGTGTATGCGCGCCTCAAAAAAGTATAGTACTCGATTCCATTACATGCATCGGGGGCAATCGAAAAAGCCAGCATTTCTTGGAATACTGACTATAATGCTACCAATAATTGTACTAATCCAACCGCATATGTCTTTCTCCTACCAAAAGGAAAGAAAAAAGAAATAAGGATTTCCCCTTTGCTTTGACAATGGAATTCTTCCCCCGGTCCCCTTCAGAAAAAGGGAGAGATTTTTTGATATATTTATTGGATCCGTCGGGACTGACGGGGCTCGAACCCGCAGCTTCCGCCTTGACAGGGCGGTGCTCTGACCAATTGAACTACAATCCCAGGGAAATACGGGATCTAGCAGAAAATTTGATTCTTTTTTATCTCCGGATCGGGTATTTCTGAAGTACAAAGGGAGTTATATCATCTCATGGCGGATTGGCGAATTATTGGGCCGAGCTGGATTTGAACCAGCGTAGACATATTGCCAACGAATTTACAGTCCGTCCCCATTAACCGCTCGGGCATCGACCCAGGAAGAATCAATTTTCAACTTATTGGTAATCCATGATCAATTTCCTTTCGTAGTACCCTACCCCCAGGGGAATTCGAATCCCCGCTGCCTCCTTGAAAGAGAGATGTCCTAAACCACTAGACGATGGGGGCCCGCTTGACCAACGGCCATCATACTATGATGATAGTATGATCCGTTTTTTAAAATTGTCAATATAATCAAATGATTCTAGCCGAGGGATCTTTCCCCCCTTCAGAATTGCATAGAATTGTTTTTTATTCGTCATTGACGAATTATTCATTAGAATCGACATTAGAAATCTAGTAGTAGTATTTTTTTTTAATTATTTCAATTGAATTTATTTCTATTCGAGTCGGTCTTGAAACAATTCATTGCATTTTCTCCTAGACTTCCTAGGTAAATCCATTTTATTATTCAACAATGAGCCACTAGACACTATGTATCTACTGCACGTACTTAATGCATATATACTTATGTTTATAATATAAGTACATATAGATATTTTATCCACATAGTGAATAATTCCGGAATTAAATAAAAAAGGCCCTTTTAACTCAGTGGTAGAGTAACGCCATGGTAAGGCGTAAGTCATCGGTTCAAATCCGATAAGGGGCTTTGTAAAACCCCAATCTAGTATTCATATTTGATGGGAGAATTTTCTTTTTATTTGTAATAAAAAAAGTAACTAACTGGATAATACATTATCATTATACTTAGTTATAAAGTTGAACATTTGTTTAGTCAATTTTCATTAGTATGAATTTAGGAATAATGAAAAGTCACTTCTTGAATCACCGAATATTCCTATTTTCCATTATACCAACCAAATCGATTCGAAAGGTTAGAAATCAACAAAAGAAAAAGTAAAAAGTAAGTGGACCTGACCTATTGAATCATGACTATATCCGCTATTCTGATATTAAAA